CCTATTCTTGAAATGAACAACTCACACACACTCCCTTTCCAAAAAAGATCAATACACCGAAAACTACACTTAGATTTATTGGATTTGTTGCTAAAATATCGGTATTAAACCCGAAACTCCCGGCGGATGGCCAGTGACCCAAGTAAACGAAAGAATCGGTTAAATTTTTCATATAATCTCCTCTTCTAGCTAAACTATAAAAAAAGAACTCTGTCCTTTTTTTTTATTCTTTTTATTTTCAATAAAAAGAAATTGTAATTTAATAATTTAATTTACCTATTTGGATATTTGTAAACAGAATCAAAAACCTATTCTATTTACAAATGGATTTTCCAAAATTTTTAATTTTCAATAATAATAATGAGACTTATTAGAATTAAGCTAGAATTTGAGACCAAGTTTTATGTCAAGTTCAAAAAACCTAAACCTCCTTTTTTCGCAACACTCCTTAAAAAAAAGTTTCTATTAAACTAAAAGAATAAGGGGAAGGAAGAAAGCGAATCGATGTGCTAATTCCCCATCCTCAAATTAGTCCTTCCCAAGGATTGTTGTCTCAATGAATAATTGTAGGAGTTAAATCTTGATAGAATTAAAAAAACTACGAAAAAAATCCAGAATTTTGTGATTTATAGGATTAAACAAAAGGATTCGCAAATAAAAGCGCTAATGCTACAACCAGGCCATAAATTGTTAAAGCTTCCATAAAAGCCAAACTAAGCAATAAAGTACCTCGTATTTTTCCTTCTGCCTCAGGTTGTCTCGCGATACCTTCGACAGCTTGACCCGCAGCTGTACCTTGACCAACTCCAGGTCCAATAGAAGCAAGCCCAACAGCCAACCCAGCAGCAATAACCGAAGCAGCAGAAACCAGTGGATTCATGATAAGTTCCTCACACCAAAATAAAGAAATAGTTAATGATACAATCATCCAATGACTTAGGACGTAATTCTAATTAAGTAATCGCTAAGATTCATCCAGCCAAAATACCCAAAAACTTGAATTGAAATAATATAATAAAATTATTGAATCATAAGAATTACTTTGATAGTAGTTCCTATCCACGGGATTTGAAAAAATTCATAATATATATATACGACTTTTTTATGCCATTTCTTTTTTGTGAACCATTCTTTGAATTCTTCGTTCTTTTTTTTTATCATTTTTTCAGCCAATTCACAGATAAAAAGAAAGAACTTCTAATCGAATCCCTATCTAAATCGAAATTCACAAAAGTAGTAAGGCAGATTCAGATTATATAGATCTTTAACTCATATATACCTAGTCAATATCACATATACAAGTGTTTCTTACATAACGTAAACCAACTATCTATTCTATAATTGGGCTAACCTAAAAAAGAATAGTTGAAAAAAAATTCGTTAATGATGACCTTCCATAGATTCACCTATATAAGCCGCAGCTAAAGTGGCAAAAATGAGAGCTTGAATCCCGCTCGTAAATAATCCAAGGAACATGACAGGTATAGGAACCACTAAAGGTACTAAAGAAACAAGAACAACAACGACTAATTCATCGGCTAATATATTTCCGAAAAGTCGAAAACTAAGTGATAGGGGTTTTGTAAAATCTTCTAAGATGTTAATGGGTAAAAGAATTGGAGTTGGTTGAATGTATTTACTGAAATACCCTAATCCTTTTTTGCTAAGACCCGCATAAAAGTAGGCTACTGATGTGAGTAAAGCTAAAGCAACCGTCGTATTTATATCATTCGTTGGTGCTGCTAACTCCCCTTGAGGTAACTGGATAATTTTCCACGGTAAAAGGGCTCCTGACCAGTTAGAAACAAAAATAAATAAAAACAGGGTTCCAATAAAGGGAACCCATGGACCATATTCTTCTCCAATCTGGGTTTTACTCACGTCTCGAATGAATTCAAGGACAAATTCAAAGAAATTTTGGCCGTCAGTTGGAATGGTTTGTGGATTGCGAATCGCTAGAACTGCGGAACCTAATAAGATAGCAATTACAACCCAAGAAGTAATAAGGACTTGGGCATGGACCTGGAAACCCCCAATTTGCCAATAGAAATGTTGGCCTACTTCTACACCAGATATCTCATATAACCCTTCTTTTATTAGTGTGTTGATGGAACATGATAAAACATTCATATTGCCCTCTGACAGAAATAAGAACTTTAAATTATTTTGATTCAAGATCCCCCTTTTTTTTTACTTATTTACTTTAATTTGATATTTTAGTTTTGGATACCAACTAAACTAATCACACAATATCCCCAGTTTTTTTATCTCTTTTTCTTTTGTACAATTCAGGAGTAGTAACCGATTTTTTAAATCGAAATACAGGGAGCCCCTCCCTCAAAAAAAATTGATTTATTTATCTTATTATTAATCAATAATTTTGTATATAGCTAGAACGACCCTCACAAATTGCGAATACTAATTTGTTAAGAATGAATCGAATTGAAGCTATAGCGTCATCATTTGCTGGAATAGAAATATCCGCGAGATCGGGATTACA